AATGGAATGCTTGATTAAAAGATTATTTTGATGTAATAAAACATGTAATACTACAATATTACTTCCATTATATTTAATAGAATTAAACTATTACCCGAAATATCAAAAATTTCAATGCATCATACAACAAAATATAAAGAAAAATAAGCTAATATAAGCTAATGGGTTCATACCTCATCAATGGAATTTTATCCTTTTTCTAATTATAAATAAATCAACACAAATATTATTCATACTAATCATAATAATTAGAGTCCCAATTTCTATTTCATCAAACTCATGATTCGTTACATGAATAGGTATAGAAATTAATTTAATATCATTTATCCCTTTAATAGTAGAAAAAAAAAATATATTAACGAAAGAAGCATCATTAACATATTTTTTAATTCAAACAATTGCATCTATATTATTTATTATTTCAATTATTATAATAACATTTAAAGATTTAAATTATAGATACACAGGTGAAATTATATTATTAAGATCCTTAATAATAAAAAGAGGTATATCCCCATTTCATTTTTGGTTGCCAAAAACAATAGAAGGATTAAATTGAAACAAATGTATAATCCTAATAACATGGCAAAAAATTATCCCACTAATAATAATATCTAATTCTATTAAAATAAATACAATTACATTAATAGCAATACTACTGTCAGTAGCCGTAGGGGCAATTGGAGGTTTAAATCAAACATCATTACGTAAATTAATAGCATATTCATCAATCACTAACAATGGATGAATAATATCAGCAATATTAATAAGAGAAAAAACATGAATTATATATTTCATTATATATTCTATTATAACAATCGTCATAACCTCAACAATAAATTTTTACAAAAATTTCCATATAAATCAATTAATTTCAATAAATGAAACACCGATAATAAAATTTTTAATCATAACTAATATATTATCAATCAGAGGGTTACCTCCAATAATAGGTTTTATACCAAAATGAATTGTATTACAAACAAATATAACAATAAACCAATTTATATTAATAAATATTATAGTAATAATAACTTTAATTACAGTATTTTATTATCTACGCATAATATTTAGAACAATAATACTATCAAGATATGAAATCAAATGAAAAACAAATATAACTTTTAAAAATAAAAAAACATTATTAATACTATTAACAATAACTACTACAGGATTATTAATAGTTACAATAATAACTATATTAAACTAAGGATTTAAGTTAATAAAACTAGTAACCTTCAAAGTTATTAATAAAGAGTATACTTTAAGCCTTAGTATAAATACACCTTCAAATTTGCAATTTGAAATCATAATTGAATATAAAACCATTACTAGTAAAAAGATTAATATATCTATAAATAAATTTACAATTTACCGCCTAATACTTCAGCCATTTTACTAATGAAACGATGAATATTTTCTACCAACCATAAAGATATCGGAACTTTATATTTTATACTAGGTATATGATCGGGAATAATCGGTTTATCAATAAGTATACTAATCCGAATAGAATTAGGAAGACCAGGATCAATTATTGGAAATGATCAAATCTATAATACAATTGTAACAGCTCATGCTTTTGTAATAATTTTCTTTATAGTTATACCAATTATAATTGGGGGGTTCGGAAACTGATTATTACCTATTATAATAGGAGCCCCAGATATAGCATTCCCTCGAATAAATAATATAAGATTCTGATTACTACCTCCTTCACTAACACTATTAATTATAAGTAGAATAATTGATATAGGGACAGGGACAGGATGAACCTTATATCCTCCATTAGCAAACTTAACAGGACATACAGGTATATCAGTAGATTTAACAATCTTCTCACTTCATATAGCCGGAATTTCATCAATTTTAGGTGCAATTAATTTTATTTCAACAACAATTAATATAAAACCTATAGGAATAGCTTTAGAACAAATCCCTTTATTTGTTTGATCGGTATTAATTACTGCTATCCTTTTATTGCTTTCACTCCCTGTATTAGCAGGAGCTATTACTATATTATTAACAGATCGAAATATAAATACATCTTTTTTCGACCCGTCAGGAGGAGGGGACCCTATTCTTTATCAACATTTATTTTGATTTTTTGGTCACCCAGAAGTATATATCTTAATTTTACCAGGATTCGGAATAATTTCACATATTATTTCCCATGAAAGAGGGAAAAAAGAAGTTTTCGGAAACTTAGGTATAATTTTTGCAATAGCAGCAATTGGTTTATTAGGATTTGTCGTTTGAGCACATCATATATTCACAGTAGGAATAGATGTTGATACCCGAGCATATTTTACATCAGCAACAATAATTATCGCAGTTCCTACTGGTATTAAAGTCTTCAGTTGATTAGCAACTATATATGGGTCAAAATTAACAATAAGACCATCATGTTTATGATCATTAGGATTTGTATTCCTATTTACATTAGGAGGTTTAACAGGAATCGTACTATCAAACTCAACTATTGATATCACATTACATGATACTTATTATGTTGTTGCTCATTTTCATTACGTATTATCAATAGGAGCAGTATTTGCAATCATAGCTGGATTTATTCAATGATACCCGTTATTTACAGGATTATCAATAAACCCTTTATGATTAAAAATTCAATTCATCACAATATTCATTGGGGTAAATTTAACATTCTTCCCTCAACATTTTTTAGGTTTAGCGGGAATACCACGACGATACTCTGATTACCCGGATATATTTACATCATGAAACATTATTTCATCAATAGGGGCACTAATTTCAACAATTAGTATAATAATATTTATTATAATTTTATGAGAAAGATTGATTACAATACGACAAACAATTTTTAGATCTCATATAACAAGATCTTTAGAATGAAATCACAACTTACCTCCTACAGAACATACTTATAGAGAAATCCCAATTCTAATCATATTCTAATATGGCAGAATAGTGCAATAGATTTAAGACCTATACATAAAGAATCCTTTTATTAGAAATAACAACTTGACCTAATTTAATATTACAAGATAGAACATCACCATTAATAGAACAATTAATTATATTTCATGACCATATCATAATAATCCTAATAATAATTATTACAACAGTAACTTATACAATAATTATATTAATTATAAATCAATCCACAAATCGAAATTTACTAGAAGGACAAATAATTGAATTAATTTGAACAGTAACACCTGCAATAACCTTATTATTTATTGCTACCCCATCTTTACGATTACTATATTTAATAGATGAAATTAATAAACCTATAATAACTATAAAAACAGTAGGGCATCAATGATATTGAACATATGAATATTCAGATTTTAATGAAACAGAAATAGAATCTTATATAATCAACTTAGAAAATAAAAATAACTTACGACTATTAGACGTAGATAATCGAATAACATTACCTTCAAATACTTTTATTCGAATAATTGTTACATCAACAGATGTAATTCATTCTTGAACTCTACCATCTACAGGAGTAAAAATTGATGGAACACCAGGTCGACTAAACCAAGCAAGTCTTATATTTAACCGAAATGGTTTAATATACGGTCAATGTTCTGAAATTTGTGGAACAAATCATAGTTTTATACCAATTGTAGTAGAAAGAATACCAATTAATAATTTCATTAAATGAATAATAAAATCACTAAATGACTGAAAGCAAGTAATGGTCTCTTAAACCATATTATAGTAATTTAGCAAATACTTTTGGTGAGAAATTTAGTTAAATAATAACATTAATATGTCATATTAAAATTATTAAATTATTAATAATTTCTAATTCCTCAAATAATACCTATAAGATGAATAATCATTTATATTTATTTTATATTTGTCATAATCACTTTTATTGTTAAATTATATTTCAATAAATATACAACAAAAACATCATCAACAACAACTATTAATTATTCAAAAGAAACTAATTGAAAATGATAACTAATTTATTTTCCATTTTTGACCCTACATCAAGAATTAATATCCCGTTAAATTGAATTAGATCAATAATAGGATTAATAATATTACCAATCACTTTTTGAATTTTAAAAAACCGATATTCTATATTATGATCAATACCAATAAAAATATTAAATAATGAATTCAAAACCTTAATAAGACCAAACAACAATAAAGGATACACTATAATATTCATCTCATTGTTCCTATTAATTATAATTAACAATATTATAGGTTTATTTCCATATATTTTTACTAGAACTAGCCACTTAATCATAACATTAACTATGTCTCTCCCAATATGATTAGCTTTCATAATATACGGATGAATAAAAAATACAGAAAAAATGTTTATACACATAGTACCGACAGGTACTCCAACTATATTAATACCTTTTATAGTATGTATTGAAACAATTAGAAACATCATCCGACCAAGAACACTAGCGGTACGGTTAGCTGCAAATATAATTGCAGGTCATTTAATTATAACTTTATTAGGAAATACAACTATAAATATAACAAACATTATATTTTTAATAATTATTATCCAAATTATATTATTAATACTAGAATCTGCAGTAGCTATTATTCAAGGATATGTATTTGCTGTATTAACAACACTATATGCTAGAGAAGTAAACTAATGACAAATAAACAAAACCACCCATACCATTTAGTAGAAATAAGACCTTGACCATTAATAGGGGCATTATCCACTATAATTATACTAAGAGGATTAGTTAACTTTTTCCATAAAAACACATATTCTATTATATTATTAGGAACCATTATAACATTAATTATTATAATTCAATGATGACGAGATATTATCCGAGAAAGAACATATCAAGGAAGACATACCATTACTGTAGTTAAAGGTTTACAATGAGGGATAATCTTATTTATTATATCTGAAGTATTCTTCTTCTTATCATTCTTTTGGTCTTTCTTCCATAGTAGTTTATCCCCAACAGTTCAAATTGGTGTATTATGACCACCAATTGGAATTACAGTCTTTAACCCTATACAAATCCCCTTACTAAACACTGTAATTTTATTAACATCAGGAGTTACAGTAACATGAGCTCATCATAGAATAATAAATAATAACTTTAAAGAAATAAATCAAAGTTTATTAATTACAATCATTATAGGAATTTACTTCACTATACTTCAAGCCTATGAATATATAGAAGCAACTTTCACTATTAGAGACTCTATTTATGGAGCATCTTTTTTTATATCAACAGGATTCCATGGATTACACGTAATTATCGGGACTACATTTTTAATTGTATGTATATCACGTCAATTAAAAATACACTTTTCAATAAATCATCACATAGGGTTTGAAGCAGCAGCATGATATTGACATTTCGTAGATGTAGTATGATTATTTTTATATATTTCAATTTATTGATGAGGAATATAACTTATTTAATATAAAAGTATATTTAACTTCCAATTAAAAAGTCTGTATTAATCAGAATAAGTAATTAATTCAACATCAATTATAATAATAATTACAATACTAATCCCAAATATTATAATAATAGCTAATATAATTTTATCTAAAAAAACCTTAACAGACCGAGAAAAAAGATCACCTTTCGAATGTGGTTTTGACCCAAAATCTTCTGCGCGAATTCCATTTTCATTAAAATTTTTCCTTGTATCAATACTTTTTCTTATTTTTGATATTGAAATTGCTTTATTACTACCTATATTACCAACTATAATAATATCAAATATAAATCAATGAATATTTACGTCTATAACTTTTACTAGAATCCTAATTATAGGTTTATACCACGAATGAAAACAAGGAGCACTAAATTGAAGAAATTGGGATTGTAGTTAAAAATAACATTTAATTTGCATTTAAAAAGTACTATATAATAGTCATTCTCAAATAATAAGCATAAAATGCATTTAGTTTCGACCTAAAAGAAATATGTTAATACATAATTATTTAACAATTAATTGAAACCAAAATAGAGGTTTATCATTGTTAATGATAATATTGAACTAATTATTCCAATTAAGGAAATATGAAAGATCAAATAATAGCTGCTAACTAATTATTTAACGGTTAAATTCCGTTTATATTTCTATTTATATAGTTTAAATAAAACATTACATTTTCATTGTAAAATTAAAATATATTTTTATAAATTTTTATTCACAAAACAAAATTATTCTCCTTAATATCTTCAATATTAAATTCTACATAAAATATATGAATTAATTTAATAAAATAAAAATAAATCAAATAGACACAATAATAAAAAACATATTAAAAACATTATTCTGAATATTCTGATTACTTAAAGAACAATAATTTAATAATTTTAATAAACCTTGACCTCCTATTAATTCAAGCCAGCCAAAATCTATATTTTTATTTATAAGTAAACCTACCCTCAAAGGATAATAAGATAATTTAATAGTAATATAAGGTAAAAATCATATATTACCAAAATAATAAAAAAACTTACCAAATAAAATAAACCAAAAATCAAATTTATTAACTATATAACCAACTCAACAACCAAATAAACAAACCAAAATAACTATCAATTTCAACATCAAAGGTATAACAACAAAAAAAGGTGTAGGAAATAAAATCCAACTCAAAAAGCTACCTCCAAAAATAGAAACAAAAACTATAATGAATATACCTTTTAATATATATCAACACTCATCAAAAATATTATGATAACTATAAAAAGAAAAATCCCTGATCAATAAATAATAAATTAAACGAATACTATAACTAACAGTAAGGCCAGTAGAAAAATAAAATAATAAATAAGCAAATAAATTAATTTTTATTATAGAAAAAGATTCTAAAATAAAATCTTTAGAATAAAAACCAGACAAAAAGGGGGTCCCACATAAACACAAACTAGCAATAACAAAACAAACACTTGTTAAAGGCATTTGATTAAATAAATTACCAAAACATCGAATATCCTGAGAATCATTTAAAGAATGAATTAATACACCAGAACACATAAACAATAACGCTTTAAATAAAGCATGAGTTAATAAATGAAAATAAGCTAAATAAACATACCCAAAAGATAAAATTGATATCATTAAACCTAATTGACTTAAAGTAGATAAGGCAATAACTTTCTTTAAATCAAATTCAAAATTAGCACATATTCCAGATATAAATATTGTAATTAAAGCAAAAAATATTAACAAATAAGATAAAAAAGAATTAATATACAATGGATTAAAACGAATTAATAAATAAATACCTGCTGTAACCAATGTAGAAGAATGAACTAAAGACGATACAGGAGTAGGAGCTGCTATTGCAGCAGGAAGTCAGGAAGAAAAAGGGATCTGAGCACTTTTTGTTATAGCAGCAATTACAATAAATAAACCTAATAATGAAGTATCAAATTCAAAAGAATAAAAATCAATATATATAAAATAATTTCAACTACCAAATCTAAACATCCAAGCAATAGATATAAGCAATATTCTATCACCAACACGATTAGAAAGGGCAGTAATAATACCTGCATTAAATGATTTTACATTTTGATAATAAATTACTAAACAATAAGAAACTAACCCTAAACCATCTCAACCTAACAAAATTCTAATTAAATTAGGGCTAAGAATTATAAATATTATAGAAAAAATAAATATCAATACCAAAATAACAAATCGATTAATATTCAAATCACCGTGCATATAATCACTTGTATAATAAATAATTAAAGAAGAAATAAATAAAACAAAACCTATAAAAATTATAGATATTCAATCAAATAATAAAGTTATAACAAACTGAGAACTATTAAATATAAACAATTCATACTCAACAAAATAAATAATATCATGTATTAAAAAATAAATACCTATTAATAAAAAAATAAAGCTAAAAAAAGAAAAATAAATCAACAAAATTTTACATAAAGAAAAAGTAAATAAAATTACTCAAAGTAAAACATACATTTTCAGACTCACAAGCTGATATTTTAATTAAATTATTCAAGTTAAATAAAAAATATATTTGACATAAAAATAATAAGATTTAAAGGAAATCAATGTAAAAACAATAATAAATACTCACTTATATAGCCTCTACAAAAAGAAAATGAACCAGAAAACCCTAAACCATGTTGACTATAAGAATATATATATAATGTATATACAGCACTAAAAAATGATATAAAAATAAAAATAAAAGTATTAATTATATCCCAAGACACCAATCTATTAAACAACATAATTTCACCAACCAAATTTAATGAAGGAGGAGCCGCTATATTATAAGATCTTAATAAAAATCACCATAAACTTATAGTAGGTATAAAATTAATTAAACCTTTAATAATATATAATCTACGACTACCCAAACGATCATAAACAATATTTACTAAACAAAACAACCCTGAAGAACATAAACCATGAGCAATTATTAAAATCAAAGACCCAAATATACCCCAATAATTAAATCTTATAATACCTGCCAAAACCAATCTTATATGAACTACTGAAGAATAAGCAATTAATGATTTTAAATCTCTTTGACGAAAACAAATAAAACTAACAAATAAACCACCTAATAAACCAACTCTAATTACAAAATAATTATATTTTATACCAGAAGTAATTAATATAGGAAACACACGAAATAACCCATAACCTCCTAACTTCAACAAAACACCGGCTAAAATTATAGACCCAGAAACAGGAGCTTCAACATGTGCTTTAGGTAATCAAACATGAAGGAAAAATATAGGAATCCTAACCAAAAAAGAAATAATCATACAAAAATAAAAAATAAAATAAACATAATCAAACTTAAAAAGCAAAAAAAAAGATAATCTACCAAAAAAAGAATAAAAATATAAAATTGACATTAACATAGGAAGAGAAGAAAATAAAGTATAAAAAAGAAAATATATACCTGCTTGCAAACGCTCAGGTTGATACCCTCACCCAAAAATTAAAAATATTGTAGGAATAAGGCTAGACTCAAAAAATAAATAAAATAACAAAAGATTATTACTAGAAAAAGACAAATTCAAAAACAACAATAATAATAAAACAAAAACAACAAATAAATGATTAAAATAATTATAACGAAAAATAGATAAACTAGCTATAACTATTAAAGCACAAATAAAGAAACTTAATAAAATTAAACAATAAGAAAAAATATCACAACCAAAAAAATATCTTATATTACATATATAATAAAAACTAACAAATATAAACATTATTAGAAACAATGAAAACAACAACAAATTATATACAAATAACCAATCTAATAAAAAAGAAATAGGGATTATAAAAAGATTTAAAAATAAAATTCTTAACATTGAAGCAAATTAAAACTGAAAAAACAATCATTACCATAACTACGAATTATTCTAACCAAAAGAGATAAACCTAAAGTAGCTTCACAAACCCAAAATGTTAACATCAACATTATAAAAAACAGATCAAATATATTATAATATATATATATATAAACAAACCAAAATAATGATAATACAATATATTCTAAACTCAATAATGTAATTAAAAAGTGATTATAATTAAAAGAAAAAACTAATAAACCACAAATAAATATAATCAAAGGTATAATAAAATAATTTATCATTAGTAAAGTTTTAGTAATTTAAATAAAATATTGGTCTTGTAAACCAAACATGAATATAATTTTTCTTAAAACTTCAAAGGAAAATAAATAATATTCATCAATAATTCCCAAAATTATCATTTTAACTTTAAACTATCCTTTGATATTAAAATTATAATAACAATAAACTTAATTATAAACATAATATTTTTAATTATAAAACACCCTTTATCAATAGGAATAATAATCATCATACAAACTACAATTATCTCAATAATAACAGGATTAATGTTTAAATCATTTTGATTTTCATACATCTTATTTTTAATATACATTGGAGGTATAATAGTATTATTTATTTACATAACTAGTTTAGTACCTAATATAATATTCACAATTAACAAAAAAAATATTTTATTAATCATTATTACAACAGCCTTAATCATAATAACAAATAAAAATTACACAACAATAAATAATGATATAATTATAACAAATTACAAGAGAATAATTTTATTAAAAATATACAATAAACCTACTAATATAAGATTAATTATATTAGCTTCATATTTATTATTTACTATAATCACAGTATTTAAAATCACAGAATCAAATAAAGGCCCACTCCGAATAATATTTAACTAATGAATAAAATTTTACGAAAACACCACCCACTACTAAAAATTATAAATAATTCACTAATTGATTTACCAACACCTATCAATATCTCAACATGATGAAACTTTGGGTCAATACTAGGTATTTGTTTATTAATTCAAATTTTAACTGGTATATTTCTAGCTATACATTATACACCTAATATCGACATAGCATTTAATAGTGTAAATCATATCTGCCGAGATGTTAACAACGGTTGGTTAATACGAACCTTACATGCAAACGGAGCTTCAATATTTTTTGTATGTATATATTTACATGTAGGACGAGGTTTATATTATGGATCATATAAATATATAGAAACATGGACCACAGGAGTTATTATTATATTATTAGTAATAATAACAGCTTTTATAGGGTACGTATTACCTTGAGGGCAAATATCATTTTGAGGAGCAACAGTTATTACAAACTTATTATCAGCAATTCCCTACTTAGGAGTAAATATAGTACAATGAGTATGAGGAGGATTCGCAGTAGACAATGCAACATTAAACCGATTCTTCACTATTCATTTCCTAATACCATTTATTATTACAGCAATTGTTATAATTCACTTAATATTTCTACACCAAACAGGGTCAAACAACCCTATAGGAATAAAAAGAAACATAGACAAAATCCCTTTTCACCCATATTTCTCATTAAAAGATATTGTAAGATTTATCATTATAATCATAATAATAGTATATTTAACCTTAATGAATCCTTATCTACTAGGAGACCCTGACAATTTTACACCAGCAAACCCATTAGTAACCCCAATCCACATTCAACCTGAATGATATTTCTTATTTGCGTACGCAATTTTACGATCAATTCCTAATAAATTAGGAGGGGTAATTGCTTTAATATTATCAATTTTAATCTTATTAACAAAACCAATATACAAAAGAAAATTCCAAGGATTACCATTTTATCCTATTAACCAATTAACTTTTTGACTAATATTAAGAACAATTATATTATTAACCGTAATAGGAGCATTCCCAGTAGAAGAACCTTATATTATAATAAGACAATTCCTAACAATTATATATTTCTCATATTTTACACTAGATAACACAATTAAAAATATATGAGATAATATACTAAATTAACCAACAATAAGTTAATTAGTTTATCAAAACATATATTTTGAAAATATAATAAAGAAGTTTATTCTTCTATTAACTTAACTAAAAATAATTCAATAAAAAAATATAGATATAATAAAAAGCTTAAAACCTATAAAAAATATTAAATAATTTAAAGATAATGGTAAATAACATTTCCAAGTCAAATACATAAGCTTATCATAACGAAATCGGGGTAATGTACCTCGCACTCAAATAAAAAAAAAAGAAATAAAAATCATTTTAATAAAAAATAATAAAGAAAAAATATCACAACCAAAAACAAAAATACATATAAATAATCTTATAAACAAAATTATAGAATATTCTCTTAAAAAAATCAAAATAAAACCACCACTTATATATTCAACATTAAAGCCAGAAACTAATTCTGATTCACCTTCAGCAAAATCAAAAGGAGTCCGATTAGTATCAGCTAATAAAGAAGAAAATAAACAAAAACATAAAGGAAAAAATAAAATAATATATCAACCAAAATACTGAAAATAATAAAAATCAATTAAACAATAACTACCTCTTAAAATAATAAAAGATAATAAAATTAAAAATAAACTAACCTCATAAGAAATTGATTGAGCAACAGATCGTAATCCTCCCAATAGAGAATAATTAGAATTAGAAGACCAACCAGCTAATATAAGACTATAAACATTTAAACTAGCACAACATAAAAAAAATATTAAACCCAATCTATAATTAAATAAATTAGAAAAATAAGGAATAATAAGTCAGATAATTAAAGATAAAAATAAATTAAAAATAGGAGAAAAAAAATAAGGAACAAAATTAGATAATCTAGGAATTAAGTTTTCCTTAACAAATAATTTAATAGCATCAGAAAAAGGTTGTAAAATACCTAAAAAACTAACCTTATTAGGGCCTTTACGAATTTGAATATAACTTAAAACCTTACGTTCAAATAACGTAAAAAAAGCAACCCCTAACAAAACAAAAATCAATATAAAAACATAAGAAAATAAAGAAACAAAAAAGTCAACATATATCAATACTAATTGTTTAAAAACATAATTAAATTCTAAATTTAATGCACTTAAATCTGCCAAATCAGCTAATATTTATCAAAATAAAATAAATTATTTAAAATATATGGTCCTTTCGTACTAATATATATAATATTATTAAGGATAGAAACCAACCTGGCTCACACCGGTTTGAACTCAGATCATGTAAGGATTTAAAAGTCGAACAGACTCACCTATTAAGCATCTACACCTAATTATTTACCTTAATCCAACATCGAGGTCGCAATCTTTTTTGTCGATATGAACTCTTAAAAAAAATTACGCTGTTATCCCTAAGGTATCTAAATCTTATAACAATTAATAAAAAGTCAATTAAACAAAAATAAATGAATATATATATAAAGAGTTAATTATATCTCAATATCACCCCAACAAAACAATAATCTTTATTAATAAAAATTAAACTAAAATAATTAATAAAAATTAAAATAAAGATCTATAGGGTCTTCTCGTCCTATAAATAAATTTAAGCATTTTAACTTAAATTTTAAATTATAATATTAATTATGAGACAGTCAATATTTCGTCAAACCATTCATACAAGTCCACAATTAATGAACTAATGATTATGCTACCTTTGCACGGTCAGAATACCGCAGCCATTAAATAATATTCATTGGGCAGGCCAAATCTCAAATATATAACAAGAAAAGATGTTTTTGATAAACAGGCGAATAAATAAAATTTTGCCAAATTCCTTATAATAAATTAAACAAACATATAAAAATATAAATAAATATACTAATTAAATCATTATACCATATAATTAAAAATTAATTAAAAGCTTTCAATAAATAATTAAAATTAAATAAATTTAAATAAAACAATAATAAATTATAAAATACTAAAAAATGGTGAATAATATAAAACCTACATAATATTATAAAAAAATATTTTTAAAAATAAATTAGAGCTAATCCCCCAAAATATTACTATTAATAAATATATATTATTAAAATATAATAAATAAATAAAAATAGCTGAATTAAATTCAATTATTAAAAAACTAGATATCTTGATTTACGAATAACATCTCACATCTAATATATCATAATATATAGGTATACTACCATATAAAACATAATAAATTAAATCAAATCAATTCGAGAAAAATAAATCAATAAACTTTATTAAATCCACCCTGATACAAAAGGTACAAAATAATTCTACTTCAAAAGTATTAAAATAAAACCTTAACAGTAAAAATAAACTATCATAACATAATTAATTCAAAATACACTACTATAACAATATAAATACATAAATATAACTCAAATTATAAAAACAAAACAATATTATAAAAAATAATAAAATAATAATCAAAGCTTAAGGAATTGCACCTACAATCTACTCAACGTAAATGAGTAATTTTCTAATAAACTAAACTCCGAAAAATCCTTTCTAGATACACTTTCCAGTACATCTACTATGTTACGACTTATCTCAAATACATTGAGAGTGACGGGCAATATGTGCTCATTTTAGAGCTATAAATCAAATCTATATTATAGTAAAAATTACTATTAAATCCACTTTCATTGAAATTTTAAAAATCAAATCCATTATACTAAAAATATTGTAATTCATCACCACTTATTTATAAGCTGCACCTTGACTTGAAATAAATTAAAATTATAATTTAAGTAAATTTAAATTCTAATAAAATAAACCTATAACAGCGATATACATACTGAATTTACAAAAATAAGAAAGATAAAACGAGGGTTATCGATAATAGGACAAATTCCTCTAAATAGACTAAAACACCGCCAAATCCTTTAGGTTTAAAGAACATAACTATTACTACCTAGGTTAAAATTAACGTACAAAATAATAGGGTATCTAATCCTAGTTTATAAAATATATTTCACAAAATCAACAAAAAATTTAATATTAATTAATAATTTCACCTAATAAACTAACCAATTAAATTCAAATAAATTTTAATTATATTAAACCAAAAATATTAATTATCATCTATTGTATAACCGCGTATGCTGGCACAAACATATACAATAATATAAAGAATACCCGAATCATAAACAACTATATATTCAATACTAAATACTGCAAACAATCTATAAATTTATAAAAATCAAATAGCTAAAACTCACATGTATATATTTCTATTAAATTAATAATATAATCAGAATCAAATTACACAAATTTAAATTTTAAATAAAAAAATTAGTACTAATGATGTACTTTTTTCCATTCCACCTTACTGTTTTACAATGAAAAAAAAAAACGTAAGGTGAAACGGAAACATAATACCTTTAATTGAATTATTTTTAGTATCTCCTGCCCTTGTTGGTATGAACTAACATCACTTTCCCCCTACAAAAGAAAATTAGTTAGTCATATCAGTAAATACCCTAAATATATACTTTTAAGTATTAAAAAATAACAAATAGAACTAAATTAACTTGTTAAAGCATTAATCATACAACCTTTCAATTTAAATAAATGCAATTTTAATTAATTAATAAAAATTTATTTATTTTATATCAAAAACCCTTTTAAACGATACAACTAATAAAAATTTCACCCTATATAAATATTTAATTAATTAATCTACCTAACTCTAACCAAAACAAGATAATTAAATAAAATAAACCTAGTATTAAAGTAGGTAAAAAGTTTATGAACAATGATTGCAAGAAAAACTTTTAGGAATTAAGAAGAGGTATTTACCCATATAAATGACCGTAAGGGAATACCCTTTCTTTTCATTTTTTTTTTCATTTATGAAAAGAAAGGGTATTCTTATTTGATAATAAATATTTAATTTTTAAACATTATTCCTATCGAATAGGAATGTATATTATAATAAATGATTTATTGTATAATAATTAAATATATTATGTTATACAATAAATCATTTATTATACATATATATTTATTATTATTATATGTATTCAATAAAATAATTATGTTTATTAATACATGTTCTAAATGAACATTAAATTCTTATTATTAAATACTTTCTTTAAGTAAAAATATATGAAGTCATTATTAATTATTATGATACATATATTAAAATAAGAATTTAATATCAATTCAAGCCAGTTTAGGTGCATTTTTCTCACTCAAACACACCAAATTATAGGTTTGCCATTCTTTTGACCTATTTCGCCATTCTTTTGACCTATTTCGCCATTCTTTTGACCTATTTCGCCATTCTTTTGACCTATTTCGCCATTCTTTTTTACATGAATAGCTATTTTTAAGTACCAAGACATAAAAACTAATACTTAAATGTTAAATGGTACACCTACAATGTAAAGCATTTGCATGTAAAAAAAGCTTAAATTTAATAAAAAAACCAAAAATTTAAATAAATAACCCTATAAAAATACAAAAATAGCTTAAAAACTCAATTAATCTTGCAAATTATTATAATATTTCTAATAATTAACTATACCTATAATTAAAAATAACCCAAACATCAAAATTTTACCTTAACATCTTACATTTAACTTATATAAATTAAACTTATACAACCAAATTAATTATAAACTATAATTAAGAATAGCCAAATTGGCAAAAAGAATAGCCAAATTGGCAAAAAGAATAGGCACAAAATCGAGATTTTACTGTCAATTACAAGGAAATTTCCACCTATATAGGGCAGGAACCGATTTAATGTAATCAAACTGAATAAATAATTTTATAGTAAGTAAAACCTTTACAAATTAGTTTAGTTAAAGATAACTAAATTGAAAAAAGAATAGCCAAATTGGCAAAAAGAATAGCCAAATTGGCAAAAAGAATAGGCACAAAATCGAGATTTTACTGTCAATTACAAGGAAATTTCCACCTATATAGGGCAGGAACCGATTTAATGTAATCAAACTGAATAAATAATTTTATAGTAAGTAAAACCTTTACAAATTAGTTTAGTTAAAGATAACTAAATTGAAAAAAGAATAGCCAAATTGGCAAAAAGAATAGCCAAATTGGCAAAAAGAATAGGCACAAAATCGAGATTTTACTGTCAATTACAAGGAAATTTCCACCTATATAGGGCAGRAACCGATTTAATGTAATCAAACTGAATAAATAATTTTATAGTAAGTAAAACCTTCACAAATTAGCTTAATTAAAGATACCTAAATTGAAAAAAGAATAGTCAAATTGATAAAAAGAATAGACACAAAATCGAGATTTTACTGTCAATTACAAGGAAATTTCCACCTATATAAGGCAGGAACCAATTTAATGTAATCAAACTGAATAAATAATTTTATAGTAAGTAAAACCTTCACAAATTAGCTTAATTAAAGATACCTAAATTGAAAAAAGAATAGTCAAATTGATAAAAAGAATAGACACAAAATCGAGATTTTACTGTCAATTACAAGGAAATTTCCACCTATATAAGGCAGGAGCCGATTTAATATAGTCTAAATCATAAAAATAATTTAAAATAATAAACTTCATTTAAACCAATTAATATAAACAAAAAATAATCCTCAATTTTACTTTATTTACAATAAAAATTACAATTTTAATAACTT